CTATTGTGTAGACCTCATACAATAACTGTACTAGTTCTACCGTATCTTTTGGTTTTTTTCTTCGACAATTTTCGATCTACTACCAGTACCAGAAGCAATTTCAGCATTTTCCTGAATAGTTTCATTTTTCAATTAGTAAACCATTTCATTTTACCAAGTTCAATGTTAGCCAGATTAGTCAACATTTATATGTTTCGCTGCAACAACAAGATGTTATTTGTAACAAGTAGTTTTGTTGGTTGGTTAATTGGTCACATTTGTTTCCTTTTATTCACGAAAAGATTCTTCGCCTGGATACGGAAATATCTTTTGAGTAGATCTAAGAAGGACCTTGTGTCAAAATTGAATAAGTACATTAATAAGTACCTTGGGGCAGAATTTCAGGTCCTTTTGGCACAATTTCTGTCCCGTGTGTCAGAATTGAAGAAGTACATTAAGTCAGAATTGAATAAGTACATTAATAAGATTTATCAGTGCCTTGTTAAGTTACTTGGGTCAGAATTTAAAGCGATTGTGGCAAACTGTCAGTGGCTTGTGTCAGAATTTCAGTACTTGGTGTTAATAGACTTGGTGAGAAACACGGGTCGGTTCTTTACGATTTTCTTATATGTTACCTGTGTCTACTATTTAGGCCGAACGCCGTTTCCCATTTTGACTTTTAAACTGAACAAAGTCCCAACAATGAGCGAAAAAGCTGTAGAAATACAAGGACAAAGAGCTTACACTTACGAAGGGGAGGAGGAGCAACAAAAACAAGAGGGATTCAACCTATATATTCCTCCCCGGATTTGGGGAGCGGATCCGGATGAAGACCAAGATCAAGAATACCACCCATCGTTTGAAAGAGTTTTTGCGATCCCTTTTTTCGATTCTAACCGATGGAATCGTCCAGTACGATACATAAAAAATAATCGATTTGAGGGGGCTGTAAGAAAGGAAGCCTCACAATATTTTTTTGATACATGCCGAAGTGATGGAAAAGAAAGAATATCTTTTACATATCCTCCTAGTTTTTCTATTTTTAAGGAAATGATGAAAAGGAGGATATCTTCGTCCACAGTAGAAACACTCTCCTTTGATGAACTAGACAAAGATTGGCTTTATAAGAACAAACAAAAAAAAAACAACTTAAATAATGAGTTTATAAAGAGAATTGAGGCTCTAGACGCGGGATTTCTTTTTCTAGATATACTCGAAAAAAGGACTAGGGTTTGTACTGATAAAACGAAAAAAACCTGTTTACCAAAAATGTATGATCCTTTTTTGAATGGGCCCTATCGTGGAAGAATCAAAAAATTGATTCATAGTTGTGGAAGAATCGAAGCTGAAACTTCTCAACCTAGTGAAAGCGAAAAGGATGCAATTCTTGAATCTCGTAGAAAACTCCACAATGAAATTCGTGAATCTAAATCTCGTAAAAGAAAAAACAATGAAATTCGTAAATCTCGTAGAAGAAAAAACAATGCAACTTATAAATCTCGTAGAAGAAAAAACAATGCAACTTATAAATCTCGTAGAAGAAAAAACAATGCAACTTATAAATCTCGTAGAAGAAAAAACAATGCAACTTATAAATCTCGTAGAAGAAAAAACAATGCAACTTATAAATCTCGTAGAAGAAAAAACAATGCAACTTATAAATCTCGTAGAAGAAAAAACAATGCAACTTATAAATCTCGTGGAAGAATCAACATTGGAACTTCTAAATCTCGTGGAAGAAAAAATAATGCAACTTCTAAATCTCGTGGAAGAATCAACATTGGAACTTTAAAATCTAAACTTAACCAAATCCTTGCTCTAAATCAAATTCATGATACCCTTCTTCCAGGTTTCCTTCTCGATTCCCCAAAATATGAACAGACACTCTTAGCGATACTAAAAAGAAAAACACGACAACTAAGAAGAGAAGGAAAATTATATTATAATCCTTTGGAAAAATTATATTCTAATCCTTTGGAAAAAGGGGGAGGAAGAATTGATTGGGAACAGCTAAAAAAAAAAAGGGTAAAGCAAATAAGAAGATATAATATCGGAATATATCTTGGACAAAAAGAAATCTTTAAAAAAGTCCCTCGATGGTCATACAAATTACTCACCGAGTTAGAACAAGATCTAGAATCATACATTGAGTCCTATCGGGACGCGTCTGAGATTCTCTCATCACCATTTAAACGTAAACTTCGTTATAGTCCTGAGAATGTGGATACTATTACTACCAAAGGTACTAATACTAATGATAATAGTACTAATACTAATGAAAATGGTACTAATACTAATGAAAATGGTACTAATACTAATGAAAATGGTACTAATACTAATGAAAATGGTACTAATACTAATGATAATGGTACTAATACTGATGATGATCATGATATTGATATTATTGATATTGAGAAATACCTTGATATTATTGATGTTGAGAAAGCCCAGCTGATTATGGTGGACCTGGCGCGCGAACCAGACTTTGATCAGGGGGTAATCAAAGGTTCTATGGGCTCCCAAAGGCGTAAAAGAGGAGTTATTTTAAGACGGATTGAAATAGGGCCGCATTCCCCTCTTTTTTTTGGCTTCTTAAAAAGTAGACTGTCTATTTATTTCGGGTTAGTGAACCCGAAGGTCCTTGTTTTGAAAATTAAAAATTTGATGCATAGGTTTGGAAGCAAAAAAGGGGGCCTTTTGACTCTTAACGAACGTAACAAAGAACAGACAAAAACAAAAAGTAAGATAGACGAAAAAGAAAGGAAAACACGCGCCAAATTCACAGCCAAACTGACAGCGGAAAAGCCCGCCGAAGGCACACAAATATACGAAATCGAAAAAGACGAGGTACAGTGGCACGCAACGGAAGAATGGGATAATCTTGTATATTATGGGCAGGGAGTAAGAGGTTGTATATTACTTTTTAACTCATATTTTAGAAAATATATTGCATTGCCTTCAGTGATAATAGCTAAAAATATTGGCCGTTTCTTATTATTGCAAAAGCCCGAGTGGTCTGAGGATATAGAGGACTGGGAGAAAGAGGTTCATGTTAAATGCACCTATAGCGGTGGTCCTGTATCCGACAAAGCCACAGCATTTCCGGAGGATTGGTTCAATGAAGGTCTTCAGATCAAAGTTTTATGTCCTTTTATTTTGAAACCTTGGCACACAGCGGCTGATAGAGAAAACGAAAGCGGCGATTTTGCTTTTTTAAGGACTATGTGGGGACTAGCTGAATATCCTTTGGGTTTTGCCCGACACGACCCTTCCTTTTCCATTTTTTTTACGCCCATTTTTAAAGAACTAAAAGAAACAATTCTTAAATTATTGAAAAAAAAAAAATTAAAAAAGAACGAGTTTCGAGTTATAAGAAGAGTTTTCAACAAAATAATAAAACCAAAATTTGTTCTAGTTCGACAAGGCTCAAAAGAAAGAATAAAATGGCTTATCAAAAAGGTTCTAGTTCTAAAAAGAAAAAAAGAAGAACTTTTTAAAAAACTAAAAGAAAATCCAAGATTGAAATTGATAGGAGTATATGAATCGAGTGAAACTAAAAAAGAAAAAGATTCTATAATCAGCAATGAGATAATTCATGAATCATTTAGTCAAATTCGATCTACAGCTTGGACAAATTCAGAAGAAAAAATAAAACATCTGATTAATAGAACAAGCACAATCAAAAATAAAATAGAAAGAATTACAAAAGAAAAAAAAAAAGTAACTCCAGGACTAAATAATAGTACTAACAACAAAAATCAAAATAATAATGTAGAATCACCAAAAAATATTTGGAAAATTGTAAAAAGAAGAAATGTTCGATTAATAAGTAAATTGCATTATTTTAAAAAATTTTTCATTGAAAAAATATACAAAATATGCCTAGATATCTTTCTATGTATCATTAATATTTCTAGAATCAATTTAACAAAAAAAATTTTTGATAAAGACATTTACAATACTGATAGTTCGACTATAAAAAATATAAATAAGAGGACGTCACATATTTTTCTTAAATTTTTTTCCTTGCCAGATTTATCTTCCCTGTCACAAGCATATGTATTTTACAAATTATCACAAACCCAAGTTAGTGATAAGTTAAGATCTGTTCTTCAATATCGCGGAACGTCTTTTTTTCTTAAGACTGCAATAAAGGATTCTTTTGAAAGACAAGGAATATTTCATTCCGAATTAAAGCATAAGAAACTTCGAAATTTTGGAACGAATCCATGGAAAAACTGGTTAAGAGGTCATTATCAATACAATTTATCTCAGATTAGATGGTCTCTATTAATCCCACAAAAATGGCGAAATGGAGTCAACCAACGCCATACGCCTCAAAATAAAGATTTCAATAAAGGAGATTCATATGAAAAAGACCCATTACTTCATTACAAAAAACAAAATGATTCAGAAGTATATTCATTAACAAATCAAAAAAATAAGTTTCAAAAAAACTATAGATATGATCTTTTAGCATATAAATATATTTATTCTGAAACTAAGAAGGACTCCTATATTTATAAATTTCCATTACAAGTAAATAAGAAACAAGTAAATAAGAACCAAGAGATCTCTTATAATTACACCACACAGAAAGACAAATTTTTTGATATACCAGAGGATATTTTTATCAACAATTATCTAGACAAGAATTATCTAGATCTAGACAAGATGAAAAAAACTCGAAATAGAAAATATTATAGAAAATATTTTGATTTTGATTGGGAGATTCTCAAAAATCTTCCAGTAAATTTTGAGGCCTGGATGAAGATCGATCCTAACCATAATACAAATACTAAGATTGGGACTAATAATTCTCAAATAATTGAGAATAGAGGTCTTATTTATGATATGATGTGTTCGTATCCAGAAATCAACAGGTATACAGAAATCGAAGAGGATCCAGAAATCAACAAGGATACAGAAATCAAAGAGGATCCAGAAATCAACAAGGATACAGAAATCAAAGAAATCAATCCGCTCAATCACAAAAAACACAAAAAAAGCTTTTTTAATTG